ACGCAATTTGAGATTCAAATTTACGAATCATTCATGAATTATATATACGAATCATTCATGAATTATATAATAGTTAACGGTTCCAGTTTGTGCTGAATTTTTTCTTTTATGACTGAAAAATCAAAATTTTGTTTTTCACTAGAAAAGTAAGGGAAATTTTTAGAGATTGTATGGTTTTAAGATACTATACAATCAATCGAAGGGATGGATCCAACTCAAACAAAAAAGAAAGATTTCTTTTAGAAAAGGAATTAAGGAAAACGGGATTAAGATTCAAAATACAAGTACAATAAATAAGAAGACAAAAGGATAATTTTTTGATAGATTTTGATTTGGTATCGTTTTGGCGGCATGGCCGAGCGGTAAGGCGGGGGACTGCAAATCCTTTTTCCCCAGTTCAAATCCGGGTGTCGCCTAATCACCAAAAGAATTGACATACCTTCTTCTGTTTTGCTGATAGAATTGGGGAAATTTTTCCGGCGGAAGCAAACGGAGGAAACTGATAAATCGTGATAGTCCTTCCATTACTAACGGAGTGTCTACGGGCCGGGTTTTGAATTAGATTGGATAGCAGGACGGAAATCAAATTCCGTTTTTAGTTGCGGAAAGGCCAGAAGATACTTTGTAGACATATTCATCAAAGTCTTTGAGTACTCCGGCATTCAATCAATATTAATTCGATTGAATTGAGTAATTGGCTTTTACTTAATATACCTTATATACTATACCTTTTTTCTTTTTTCGTTAACCCCTAGTCAAGAACAGAACATAATAGGGCGTCCTCCGATTGTTTCATAGAGACAATAAGGGACGGTAAGGATTAGATCAAAACAAAATGGGAAAGAAATAGGGTATGGGTTGGGTAGTGATCTACCTTTCTTCTATTTTTTTAGACTTTTTACTTAACTTAATGAAGGACAACAAAAGAAAGAATAGATTTTTAGTATTTCTACATATTAGTAGCATTTCTTTGATACTTCCAAGGGGGTCTCCGCATATTTTGCTTGTGCTTAATCTTTTCTGATTATACTAGAAATCTTATAAGACCCCTTATAAGTTAGAGTTGGATTTATTGGATTGTTTCATCAACGACGTTAGGTCAGAATTTTTGACTCTGCGCCAGTGATTCCACTATTATTTATTAGTGAACAATAATTCAAGAATTCCTTCATAGATAGGGGACATAATTCACATGGATATAGTAAATCTCGCTTGGGCTGCTTTAATGGTAGTCTTTACATTTTCCCTTTCACTCGTAGTATGGGGAAGAAGTGGACTCTAGAAGTACTACTAATTGTAATTGAGTTTAGGAATTAAACTGGATCCTTTTTTTTTTTTTTTATAAATCGTTCAGTTCTGAAAAGCTTTTTTTAGTTGAAATTTCATTATTTCAACACTATTTCAATTTAAAATTCAATTTTTAAATTGAAATAGAAATAAAAAAATATCTGCATTTCAAAATTCTCTTGGGTTTTCGTGTAGTAATATAGTTTATGAATAATATATATGAAGAATACTCTTTCAATCAAACAAATATTTCAATTATTTCCGTGTTTGTATTTCGAAAGTAAAAAGAATACAAAGTAAAAGAAATACAAATGGTAGTAAATTTATTCCAACTGAATTCTTGATCAATTTTCGATTTCGATGAACCGACTCTTACTAAAATTAGATATGGACCGTGAGGAAGAGTTGCACTTTTTTTATTTTACTTTTTTGTTTCCCTTTATTCAAAGAGAAAATAGTTCTGTTATTACATTACGTAGATACACATTTTCTATCGGAAACAACACAGACATAGTAGTTCTCTAACGAGATACTACACAGACTAAAATATTGTCTTGGGCGAGTCACATATTGCGCACTTCCCGTTTGTTTTAATATTTTGGAAATTTTATTTATGTTGTACTTGTTTTATTGAACTCACTGTTCAAACGTTAAAAGAGGTTTACTAATCCTCCCCCCCCCCCTTTTTTTTTTTGAAATCCGAAGAAGTTTCCATAGATCATATGTCAACTGATCGATCAATGACTTCTTCGTCGGAATGCTAATAAAAAGATTACTTTATTTTCTTTTATTATACCCATCGAAGAGGCCCTTGATTCTTTTGATGGGATTCATATTGAAAATAATCAGCAATCCAGGAATTAGAATCGTACGAGTCGCTTTTCAATTATTTCAAATTGATTGAAATCAACACAAATTAAATACAAGACAGATGGATAAAGCAAAGAAATAGAATTGGGGGGGCACTATATACATTATATTATATATAATATGTAATTGATATCGATATATACCAATATATAGGAATATGACGATACTATTGTAGATTGATCTCTATTAAATTAACCCGGATTACAATACACCTTATATACACTACAATAACAATAGTAGATAGTATGGTAGAAAGATTCAGATATTTCTTTCTACCATACTATCGTATTTCATAGAATACGGCTAATTCTAGTCTGCCCATTTCATTTAAGACGCGAAATTT